CCAGTAAGGAAAAAGGAGAATTTCTAACAAAGTTTTTGTGTTGTTGATTCCTAGGCGTAGCACTTCATCCTCTATGCTACCTATTGGTACTACTGGAGTAGGATTAAACAGAGTCCGCCCCAAACCATAGGTGTAACCTTTCGCTCAATGCTAGAATCAACAATTGAAGCATCTGAGGCTGCAGTAGTCGGGGATACACGACAGAAGGAATTGTTTTTTTATATTTTATAAACTTCACCTTCAACAAACGCAGAGTTATTTCAATCAAATCTTTATATCCTGACTAATGTGTTTTTACTCTAAGACTTGAAAAGGCTAAATACTAAGATCAAATCACACCATCTCTGTAATAAGTAAATGCCTCTTTTTCTCCGGAAGTTGTCGGAATTATTCGTAATAAAATGTTGGCTACAATTGAAAAAGTTTTATCAATAAAATTTCCATTTATTCGAGATCTAGGCATAGATATCAATCCAATTCATTTTAGAATTTCTTGAAATTATTTCTCGTGAGAAAACACTCCCACAAAAAAAAGTAATTGTAGAATACGAAATAACATGAAAACAGACTCAACAAAAAAAAAAAATGGATTGGTCGTTCGAGCCCTGCCAATCCATTAATTTAAGCCGATAATAGATCTATCAGAAAAAGACGGGGAGATGTCTTGACAAACAGAAACAGAAATAGATATAGATCTTTATTCTTTTGAAAGAATACTTTTTCCGAAAAAAAATTATCTTTATCCCACCACAGCCCGGGGGAAAGGTCTTTATTGGATTAAAAGTTTTCTATTTTTTTTTTATAGTTAGCAGTTAGAATTGATTGTAATTGTAGGTATCATACTTATATCAACAATCAAATATGAAAAACTCGCGATTCATTCTTTTTTTGGCCATAATCATTCTATAGGAGAGATGGCCGAGTGGTTCAAGGCGTAGCATTGGAACTGCTATGTAAGCTTTTGTTTACCGAGGGTTCGAATCCCTCTCTTTCCGTACCATCGTCGAATTTCTCAATGTTACTGACCACAATATATCAAATCCCAGAACATAATAATGGATACCTTTATTCCAAAAGTTAGGCTTTATCTTTTTCTTAATAGAATATTTCAATTCTTAATTTCTGCGAAATCAAATATAGGCAAGGAATGAACATATCCCTACCATATATGAATATGAATAGGAGAAACCCCCCCCCCCCCCAAAAAAAAAAATTCTTACCTGGGTCCTGACAAAAGAAAATTGTCGGAACCTTTCTTTCTTGTTTTAGTTAGGGTTAAGTCTGACGAGAATAATATTCTACGACTAGCAATTCATTTATTTTCAAGCCGACCCATTTACTATCTATTATTTGATTTACCAATCCCTTATATTCGAATGGGCGAAGAGTCAAATGTTTTGGCAATTCCTCTTGGGAAGATGAATCAAGATAATTTTGAATCATAGTTCTAGATTTTTGTTCATCCCTAGCTGTAATAATATCCCCGGGTTTACAGCGATAACTTGGTATATTTACTATACGGCCATTAATGAAAATATGTCTATGATTAACTAATTGGCGGGCTCGAGGAATTGTTGACGCCATACCCAATCGAAAAAGGATGTTATCCAAACGCATTTCAAGTAATTGTAGTAAAACCTGACCTGTTGACCCTTTGGCTTTTGCGGCGATACGAACGTATTTAAGTAATTGTCGTTCTGTAAGACCATAATGAAAACGCAATTTTTGTTTTTCTTCTAAACGAATACGATATTGAGATTTTTTACCGGAACGCGATTGATTTCTAAGATCGCTTCCGACTCTAGGCCTTTTACGAGCTAGCCCCGGTAAAGCCCCCAGACGGCGTATTTTTTTGAAACGAGGCCCCCGGTACCGTGACATAAAGACTCCTTATTTTATTGAAATTTCATAAACTGAAATTAAAACTGAACTTGAACTAAAGGATAAATATGAAAAATGAGAAAAAATTTACCGAAGCATTATACTCCTTATATTACAAAGTATATTACAAAGAATAATAAGATGTGTTGTATCCACATCGGAACTATATTATATATACACAAATAACATACACAAATAACGTTAATGTTTATAAAAAAGGTCCTTTTCTTGTTCTTGATTTGTTCTGTAGAGATTTAATTCCTCTAACTCTTATTTAAAACTGGAAGTTTCTACCACATAATAACCGTAAATCCTTGAAACAAGGGAAAGAGAAGTGTTTTCAATATTCTTTGATTTCAAAAACACATTATCAATCATATAAAAAATCAAATAAATCGAGTATCGAGTAAAGCCAGCTATCGGAGTCGAACCGATGACCATCGCATTACAAATGCGATGCTCTAACCTCTGAGCTAAGCGGGCTTACATGATCGAAATTGTACATAGGAATTTAATAAACTACTGGAATCTTAGCTATTAACTTTTTCTTTTTAGTTATTCATAGTTACTATGAATAACTATGAATAACTAAAAAGAAAAACAATTGATCGTTCGAGTA